AAATGTATTTTGCAGCATTTGACTCCGTACCACTGAACGATTTAGCCGCACATTTGAAAAATAGCCTAAAAGGTAAAATGAATGTTCGGATAATTGTTTTATATGGATCGTTCCTGGTTGAGACCAAACATCAAAAAAACATTCCCATAAATGGATAAAATAGTGTTTCCATTTATTCATCAAAAGAGGCGCATTCTTTGAAGCCAGAATGGATTTTCCTTGATATCTAACATAATGAATGAGAGGATCCTTGAAGAATGTTAAGGTAGACGAAAAATCCTTAGCAAAAACTTCTACAAGATGTTCTCTTTTTGCATAAAAAAAGATTCGCTCAAAAAAAACGCTAAAAGATTTTAATCGTAAATAAGAGGATTTTTTACGTAGAAAAAGGAAGATAGATTCATATTCACATACATAAAAATTATAGAGGAATAAGAATAATCTGGGATTACTTTTTGAAAAAGTCGAAATCGATTTTTTTGGAGTAAGAAAACTATTCCTATTACAAAAATGATAAAGAAATAACCGTAATAAATGAAAAAAAGGGGCATCTTTCACCCAGTATCGAAGGATTTGAACTAAGATTTCCAGATGGATAGGATAGGGTATTCGTATATCTGACACATAATTTAAATATGGAAATTTATCCTCCAAAAAGGGAAAAATGGAATGAATTGATCGCAAATTTTTATAAGATTTGACGATTTCTGCCTCCTCTAAGGAAGAGCTAAATTGTAGGAAAAATGGAATTTCCACGACGATGGCAAAACCCTCTGATATTATTTGAGAATAAAAATTCTTATTATACCCCAAAAATGGATTTTTCTTAGAATCATTCGCAGAAATGATCAAATGATTCTGTTGATACATTCGAGTGATTAAACGTTTTACAATTAGTAAACTATATTTATTGTCATAACCTACATTTTCCACAAATGTAGATCTATTAAAATCATGACTATAAGCAAGTCCATAAACATACTCCCTAAAAATAAGTGGGTATAGGAAGTCCTGTTGGCGAGATCTATCTCGTTCTAAAAATACTTGATATTCCTTCATTTTAGAAATTAGATTTGGTCAAAGGATCAGAGATTCATTGGATTATCAAATGCTACATAGTGCGATACAGTCAAAACAGGGTATTCTATTATATATTCGAATTCAAATAAAAAACAAATATGAATAGATACCTAGAAAACAAGTAAAAACCATCAATGGACTATCTATCCTCGCTTGGTCCATCTAATTGTTCGAGGACAACAAGCTAGTTAGAAATCCTTTATTTTTCGGACAAATCGCTCTTTTGATTTTGGAAAAAAATATCTTTATCAATATACTCTTTCTTCTACACATTTATCGCTATCCCATAATATAATTGAGAATAGCTAATAGTTAGGACTCATAACAAAAATCCAAAATCCATTCGTGGGAAAAACTTTTTCCACAGCAAGCACTAACTTTTTTTTAACGTAAAATTAGATGGGGTTATCATTCAAATAAAAAATGAAAGCTCGTTGCTTTTTGTTTCCCTATAATTGGAGCAGCTAAGCTCTATCCCTTTATTAATTCAACCCAACTGAATTCTTTTGTTCCGAGCCAACAATTCAAACAAAATTTGGGCCGGGTCCAATACGAATGAAAAGTTTTTAGAATTCGCCATTGATACGACATGCTGCTTTTTCCATTCATTCCTTTCTGGATCAGTCGTGGTCTTACAAACCCTACCGATGGTATGGATGAACCAATTAGTTCATAGAATTGTGTAAAAAATGGAGTCGCACTTAAAAGCCGAGTACTCTACCATTGAGTTAGCAACCCTAATGAAATTGTTAAAAATGTGTATATCCAATCGCAATAAAAAAAAAAAATAAATAAAAAATCGTGAAGGCGAATCGATTCTGAACATCCAAATGAACAGATCAAATGAAAAGATCAAATGAAAATACAAGAAATTTTCTAAAAAAATATAAAATATAAATAAATATATATTATTATATATAATTATATATATTATTATATAATAAATAAATATATAATAAATAAATCAAATTATTAAATCAATTCATTTATTCACGATCGGATTATATTTGTTTGATACACTCTTGTCAATATCAATATTAGTGTTGAAAAAAGAATACAATCGAGAAAACAAACAAATAAAATATATTCTAATTGAATTCGAATTCAATTAAATAATTCAATTAAATTCAATAATAAAGAAATAAAATATATATTATTAATTATATTATTAAATTAAATATTTTATTGAATTAATTTTCTCAAAAATTATATTATATTGAATTTTTATGTTCTAATTTTGAATTAGTTCAAAAAATATGAATTAAATAAAAAAAAAAATTGATTCATTCTATTCATAATTTAGTATTAGTATCTCCCCTGTTGTGTTAAATCCCGATGGAAAAACAAAATAGTTGTTCTCTCTTATGAATCGGAAGAACTTTTTTCATAAAATCTCGTCTGCTTAATAAGTTTGCATTCC